ATTCCTAAATTTTGCCCCATATCATGGGATAAGTAAGCAGTTTTTTTTAGTTGTATCGACCCAGTCGCTCACTAATGGATCTTTACGGTGCTTTCTCTATCAATTTGGGAACTTTATCCATAGAGTAGTAGTATAGGCCATACTTTCTTCCTATTTTGATTCTCGTGAAGTGTCCTTCCTTCCTACAGCTGATAGGGCAAAATCGTTGTTTTGACGATCCCTATGTAGAAAGCCCTTTTTCTAGTATTTACTAGAAAATTTGATCCTTTCTTTTTTTTTTCTTCTTTCTATAGTGGAGATAGTCGCACGTAATGACAGATCACGGCCATATTATTAAAAGCTTGCGGTAAGAAGGGGTTTCGTTCTAGTGCCCGGAAATAATATTCCAAAGCCTTTGTATGCTCTCCATTGCTTGTGTGTATAAGGCCTATATTATAGAGTATATAACTTCGATCATAGGGATCAATTTCTAGTCGCGTAGCTTCATAATAATTCTGCAAAGCTTCCGCATAATTTCCTTCGGATTGAGCCAACATCCGTTACGGTCGTTCATTCTATTCAAAAAATCTCCGTTCCAAAACCGTACATGAGGTTTTCATCTCATACGGCTCCTCCCTTCTGTACATAGTACTAAGCGAAATAATCTATAGAATAAAAATAGAATTAGTCCCATCTTATTATGAACCGAAAGGGGCTGGTATTTTTCCAAGAAATCTCTAGCCAACCTTCCCGCAAGAGGTTTTTCTTAACACCAATGAATTCTATTAATGCTAGAGGAAAACGATAGCTCCAAGAATTTCTTTGTTCTCAACGCCTCCTATTTAGAGGAATTAGCCACTTCAACGATCTTTGATGGTTATAGGGGTATCCAAAGTACAAACCTGATGGTTGTTTGTTATCCCAACCATTCTTCCCAGCCCTGATACCGATCAGGAAAGGGCTAATTTCTAACAAAGTTTTTCTCTTGTTGATTCCTATTTCTAGGTGTAGTGCTTTTCTCCCCTATGCTGCCTATTGGTATGGTACTAGTAGAGTAGGATTGGCCTGTAATACAGAACCTATCCTGTAGGTGTAACCTTTCGCTCAATACTCAAATCTACAATTGAAGCATCTGAGGCCGCATCAATCGAGGATACACGACAGAAGGAATTGTTAGTTCACCTCACCTTCCCCAAGCGTGGGTTTCCTTTACTAATTTTGTTCTCTCTATGCGAACCCCCTCTCTTTCTCGTAAGACTGAGGTGTAGGTAGGGCTAAAAAAAAAAAAAAAAAAAAAAAAGAGTCAAATCGCACCATCTCTATAATAAGTAAATGCCCTTTTTTCCCCTGAGGTTGTCGGAATTATTCGCAATAAAATATTGGCTACAATTGAAGAGGTCTTATCAATGAAATTTCCATTTATACGGGATCTAGGCATAATTCCCAACCCATTCTATATAGAATTGTTTTCATTTCTTCACAAAATAACATAAAAACAAACACATTCGATTCTTATAAATCGATCGATCCATATGCTCTAAATGGATAAGAGAGGTATGGATTTTCCGCTCAGCTCAAATTGTCTCCTTTTCCTTCCGTTTGGACAAGAAGAGATATGAAATATTTGACTAAGATTGGATTTCATTCCACTTTTCTATTTCTCAACAATAACTTCTCTCATCAGCTATTTCGCGTTTTCAAAGTCATTAATTGTCTCATACCCTTTTTTAGATTTCGATTGTATGGCGTAGCGTACCTTATGCAAACAGAATTCTAGGGTTCCTCTATTTTATTATGGAATAAGAAGAATTCTTCCATTCTCTTTTTCTTTGGTTTGGGGAAAACCCAAACTAAAACTTTTCGAGGGAGCGGAATTCCTAGTAAAAAAATCCTGGATCCTTCCACTTAGATGAAAAGGAATTTTTCCAATAGAACCATGGAACCCCCGAGCCGTTGTGGTTGTACCTGTACTGCAGGAATAGGAAAACTCGCTATTCACTTAGTTTATTTTCCATAATAAGATTATGTAGGAGAGATGGCCGAGCGGTTCAAGGCGTAGCATTGGAACTGCTATGTAGACTTTTGTTTACCGAGGGTTCGAATCCCTCTCTTTCCGTTTCTCTTAATTGATCAACGTTAACGATCACAATGTATCAAATCAAATAACAATTTATTCCAGCAATAATACCTTTATTTAATAGAAATTTTTTATAGTAAATTACTGTGGTATGTAAAATACACATAGAGGAAAGAACAAAAAAGAAAAAAGGATCCTAGGGTTAATCCATTTATGCTAGTTGAATGGGAAAATACGAATTAAGGGCCTTAGGTCGATTTAGTTCGGGGAAAGGGGAAGGGGAAGAAAATTCTATGAACTTTTCCTTTTTTCGTTAAGTTCAAGTCTGACGAGAGTAATATTCTACAACTAACAACTCATTTATTTTGAGACCGACCCACTTCCTATCTAGGATTTTTTTAACTAGTCCTTTATATTGCAATGTGTCAATCGTCAAATGCTTTGGCAATTTCCCCGGGTCGGATGAAGCAATAGAATTTTGAATCAGACGTTTTGATCTTTGGTTATCCTTCGTAGTAATAATATCTCGGGGTTTGCAACGAAAACTTGGTATATCGACTATACGACCATTAACTAAAATATGTCTATGGTTAACTAATTGCCGGGCCCCAGGAATGGTTGAAGCCATACCCAATCGAAAAAGGATATTATCCAAACGCATTTCAAGTAATTGTAGTAAAACCTGACCTGTTGACCTTTTTGCTTTTCCAGCGATATGTACATATCTAAGTAATTGTCGTTCTGTCAGACCATAATGAAAACGCAATTTCTGTTTTTCTTGAAGACGAATACGATATTGCTCTTTTTTCCCAGAATGGAATTTCTTTTTCAGATTACTTCCGGATTTAGGTGTTTTTCTAGTGAGTCCTGGTAAAGCTCCCAGACGGCGTATTTTTTTTAAACGAGGTCCTCGATAACGGGACATGAAGACTCCTTGTTTATTTTATTGAAATTTCATTTTACACAATTAATTTCATTGTATTTACATTACAGAATACATCAAAATTAAAACTGAATTAAACTAAAGGATAAACAGAGTAAAATCTACTAAAGTACCACAAAAAATGGAATTTCATCAACATCTGGATTTTTTGTATATATATTATTTATTTTATTGTTTTGTATCTAGCAAAATTGTAAGGTAGAACCACATAATAGATCCTGGATTCTCCATTTAATTCGGAGAAAAAGAGAAAAAGAGAGATTCTTGTTCATGGAACATCGATATAGAAAAAAGCCGACTATCGGATTTGAACCGATGACCCTCGCATTACAAATGCGATGCTCTAACCTCTGAGCTAAGTGGGCTTACATAACAGAAATAGTGTAACAAATAGAAATATGTATAGTATAGGAAATCCGTAAAATGTCAGATCTTAATTATTAATCTTAGCTATTAACTAGTTCGAAATTGGAAGTTCTACTTAGAAAAAAATACTAGAACTTCATAAAGATAAAGTTAACTTGATATGCTTAACTGGAGGATATCCTTAAATAGGATTATAGAAATTTTTGAACTTTCTTTTTATTTCTCTAATTCGCAAATTGATTTTTCTAATAGAATAGAATCTATTCCAATTTCTATATTGAATTTGATTTCAGATATTTTCAATTTGATATGGCTCGGATGAGTAATCTAATACATAGAAAAGAATAATATATATGATGAAAGATATAATAAAGAGAAAATGCGAATTTCTTGGCATTTTCATTCGATCATTATAGACATTTTTTGAGATATTTTGTTTTTTTTGTTATTTCTTAATAATTTAATGATTAATATTTCACTAAGGAGAACATAGAATCATAGCAAATGAAATTGCTAATTCTGATTAGAAAAAAAAAAAGAATGAATATCAAGCGTTATAGTATGATTTTGAATACTCTAAAAAAGAAAGGCGGGGGGGGGGGGGGGGAGAGAAAAACTTTGGGATATATTGATTCGGATTGAATTGCAAATACATCAACGATAGAATCAATTCAATTCTGAATTGCAATAAGCAGGGTCTGTCAACTAGAGACGAACTGCTAGACTACGTCGAGTAATTAATTCAACGATTCCAAAAAAAACTAAGAGATGGATGAAATTACACAAGGAATCCAGGTCTCAATCAAAGAAAAGGAAAATGGGGATATGGCGAAATCGGTAGACGCTACGGACTTGATTGTATTGAGCCTTGGTATGGAAACCTGCTAAGTGGTAACTTCCAAATTCAGAGAAACCCTGGAATTAAAAAAGGGCAATCCTGAGCCAAATCCGTGTTTTGAGAAAACAAGTGGTTCTCGAACTAGAATCCAAAGGAAAAGGATAGGTGCAGAGACTCAATGGAAGCTGTTCTAACGAATCGAGTTGATTACGTTGTGTTGGTAGTGGAACTCTCTCTAAATTTAGAGAAAGTAAGGGCTTTATACATCTAATACACACGTATAGATACTGACATAGCAAACGATTAATCACGGAACCCATATCATAATATAGGTTCTTTATTCTTTTTTAGAATGAAATTAGGAATGATTATGAAATAGAAAATTCTGAATTTTTTTAGAATTATTGTGAACCCATTCCAATCGAATATTGAGTAATCAAATCCTTCAATTCATAGTTTTCGAGATCTTTTAAAAAGTGGATTAATCGGACGAGGATAAAGAGAGAGTCCCATTCTACATGTCAATACTGACAACAATGAAATTTCTAGTAAAAGGAAAATCCGTCGACTTTATAAGTTGTGAGGGTTCAAGTCCCTCTATCCCCAAACCCTCTTTTATTCACTAACTATAGTATTTATCCTCTTTTTTTCTTTTTATCAATGGGTTTAAGATTCATTAGCTTTCTCATTCTACTCTTTCACAAAGGAGTGCGAAGAGAACTCAATGGATCTTATGCTGCTATTCATTGAATAGATTTCTTTTTTATTATAGTATCGGCAAGGAATCTCGATTATTA